GCATCTTATCCCATTTTAAAATTGGTTTATTCCGCAGCAGCAAACGCGAGTCATAATATGAGTTTGAACGAAGCTGATTCATTCATTAGTAAAGCCGAAGTCAATGGGGGTACTATTGTGAAAAAGTTAAGACCTAGAGCTCGAGGACGTAGTTATCCAATAAGAAGACCCACTTGTCATATAACAATTGTATTGAAGGAAAAATCGGAATCAATCGGCTTTAAATGACTAAGATTTCGATTAGATTCCTATTTAGAAAAAAAAAAACAAATATATAGATGGAAAGATAATATAATAGAAAAATATGGGACAAAAAATAAATCCACTTGGTTTCAGACTTGGTACAACCCAAAGTCATCATTCCCTTTGGTTCGCACAACCTAAAAAATTTTCGGCGGGTCTACAGGAAGATGAAAAAATACGAAATTGTATCAAGAACTATGTACAAAAAAATAGGAGAATATCCTCGGGTTTTGAAGGAATTGCACGTATAAGAATTCAAAAAAGGATCGATTTGATCCAGGTCATAATCTATATTGGATTCCCTAATTTATTAATAGAAGGACGAATCCGAGGAATCGAAGAATTACAGATAAATGTACAAAAAGAGTTTCATTCTGTGAATCGGAGACTAAACATTGCTATCACAAGAGTTGAAAAACCTTATGGACAACCTAATATTCTTGCAGAATATATAGCTTTACAGTTAAAAAATAGAGTTTCGTTTCGAAAGGCAATGAAAAAGGCTATTGAATTAACTGAACAAACGGATACAAAAGGAATTCAAGTACAAATCGCAGGACGTATCGACGGAAAAGAAATTGCACGTGTCGAATGGATCAGAGAGGGCAGGGTTCCCCTACAAACAATTCGAGCTAAAATTGATCATTGTTCCTATACAATTCGAACTATTTATGGAGTATTAGGCATAAAAATTTGGATATTTGTAGACGAGGAATAATGGGCTTTTATTTGTATTTGCCTTGTCGTTCTATCTAGTGATAGAACAAAAAATGACAAACTGTTTCATTCTTTTTTCCTTAAATGAAACAAAAATGGGCAATTTCATTCTAATTCTATAAGGTTAAATAAAAATTCGATTGACCATTTGGTAGAATTGCTATGCTTAGTGTGTGACTCGTTCATTTTTTCTTTAGAGTTCATAGTTGGGATTCAAAAAAAAGATAGACTGAGCCCTACTATGAATAACTATATAAACTAATAACCAACTTATTGCTTCGTATTGTCGAGATCTCAAGAAACAGTCACTATATGACTAGCTCGATCATATAGTTGTAGCAACTGAAAATTTTCATAAAAAGGGATGTGGATAAATGGAAGGATGATAGAAAGAGAGAACAAAAATATCAACGATATATGATTCCTATATGTATGGTCTATGAATCATCTCATAAAAGGCAGTGTTATAAAGCATCAACACAGATATAAAATAAAGAGCCTCGAGTTAATAGAAACTGAGGATATTGACTTGGAATGAATTTTTTGGGGAGCTCCATTGCAGAGTTCAGGCCTAGCCATTAATGGAGAAGCTATGGGAACGACGAAAACCCTGACTGCATAGGATTCTATTGAATGAAAAGGAATCCTAATGATTCATTGGTTGGGATGGCGGAACGAACCAAGAGCAAATTTATTTATTCTGAGAAGTCATGGATTGACCCTACGAATGAAGCAGGAAAGAGTCAATATTCGCCCGCGAAACCTTTATATTGGATTCCAATATTTTAGACTGATTTGATAGGGATAAAAATAAGGATTCATTAAATTTTTTCTTCTATAAATAGAGTCTCTTTCTATAAATATAGATAGTATCTTGTATATACAACTTCCTATGTAAAAATAGAATATAAAAAAAAACCATTTCTTAATATATTATTTATTAAATAAAATACATGTGTATACATAGTATTATCGAATCATTTCATTCGTGAGGAGCTGGATGAGAAGAAACTCTCATGTCCGGTTCTGCAGTAGAGATGGAACTAAGAAACAATCATCAACTATAACCCGAAAAAAACCAGATTTCGTAAACAACATAGAGGAAGAATGAAGGGAATATCATGTCGAGGGAATCATATTTGTTTTGGCAGATATGCTCTTCAGGCACTTGAACCCGCTTGGATCACAGCTAGACAAATAGAAGCGGGGCGAAGAGCAATGACACGATATGCGCGTCGTGGTGGAAAAATATGGGTACGTATATTTCCCGACAAACCCGTGACAATAAGGCCCACGGAAACACGTATGGGTTCGGGGAAGGGATCCCCAGAATATTGGGTATCCGTTGTTAAACCAGGTCGAATACTTTATGAAATGGGCGGAGTATCAGAAACTGTAGCCAGAGCAGCTATTAAAATAGCTGCATGCAAAATGTCTATACGAACTCAATTTATTATTTCAGAATAGGACTATAGAACTAAACAAAAAAGAAAAAGGGTATTTGGGATGAAAAAACAACCACAAGTTTATTTATTTCTGGATGGGCAATATTTCTTTTTTTTCCTTCATCTTTTGCATTGAAATAGCGGATTAAAATCAAAATTATATGATTCAACCCCAGACCCTTTTGAATGTAGCGGATAACAGCGGAGCTCGAAAATTGATGTGTATTCGAATCATAGGAGCCGGTAATCGCCGATATGCTCATATTGGTGACGTTATTGTTGCTGTAATCAAAGAAGCAGTGCCCAATATGCCTCTAGAAAGATCAGAAGTAATTAGAGCTGTAATTGTGCGTACATGTAAAGAACTCAAACGTAACAATGGTATGATAATACGATATGATGACAATGCAGCGGTTGTCATTGATCAAGAAGGAAATCCAAAAGGAACTCGAGTTTTTGGTGCGATCGCTCGGGAATTGAGACAGTTGAATTTTACTAAAATAGTTTCACTGGCTCCCGAGGTATTATAAATAAATACGAGTGGATGAGACTATGATATAGTAGGGTATCTGAAATGGAGCAAAGCAATTAGTGGATTGTGTCTCACGCATATACTTTGAATATTAAAAAAAAAAAAAAAGAACATGTTGATTATATCAAAATAAGGAGGCAACAATAATTATAGTTAGTCATGGGTAGGGACACTATTGCTGATATAATAACTTCTATAAGAAATGCTGACATGGATAAAAAGGGAACGGTTCGAATAGCATCTACAAATATTACCGAAAACATTGTTAAAATACTTTTGCGAGAAGGTTTTATTGAAAACGTTCGGAAACATCAGGAGCATAACAAATATTTCTTGGTTTCAACCCTGCGACATAGAAGGACTAATAAAGGAGGATATAGAACTATTTTAAAACGTATCAGCCGACCCGGCCTACGAATCTACTCCAACTATCAAAGAATTCCCAAAATTTTAGGTGGAATGGGGGTTGTAATTCTTTCTACTTCTCGAGGTATAATGACAGATCGAGAAGCTCGACTAGCAAAAATAGGAGGAGAAATTTTGTTATATATATGGTGATCCTCCTCTTCTGGTATCCTAATTTTATCTTTAACTTCCTATTTGTGAAATAGAGAGGAAAAGTAGGTTATATAACTCTTCCTCTATTAGTTGATACTTCAAGGGGGTTATCTAGAATGAAAGAACAAAAATTGATTCATGAGGGTTTAATTACGGAATCACTTCCCAACGGTATGTTCCGGATTCGTTTAGATAATGAAGATCTAATTCTAGGTTATGTTTCAGGGAGGATTCGGCGCAGTTTTATACGGATACTTCCAGGGGATAGAGTGAAAATCGAAGTAAGTCGTTATGATTCAACCAAGGGACGTATAATTTATAGACTTCGTAACAAAGATTCGAAGGATTAGGCGTTTTTTTAAGTATTCCTTCCACGGGGATACAATTCGAAGTTCAAAAATTCAAGAAACTTATTTTCTTCCAAGGAGTAGATTCAGAATTAAGATAAGGAATGAGAAATATGAAAATAAGGGCTTCTGTTCGTAAAATTTGTGAAAAATGTCGACTGATCCGTAGGCGCGGACGGATTGTAGTGATTTGTTCCAATCCGAGACATAAACAGAGACAAGGGTAATCTCCAAAAAAGAACTTTCTAAAAGAAAAAAAACATGTAAAGTAAAAATAAAGGATCTGTTTAAACATGAAATGGATATCTCCGTATCTTTCTGTTTGTTTCTGACTCATATTTATGAGATGATAAAATATGAAAAAATCTATACAAAGAATTGGTTCACGTAGGAATGGGCGTATTGATTCACGTAAGAATGGACGTAGAATACCAAAAGGAGTTATTCATGTGCAAGCAAGTTTCAATAATACCATTGTAACTGTTACAGATGTGCGCGGTCGGGTGGTTTCTTGGGCCTCCGCGGGTACTTCCGGATTCAAAGGCACAAGAAGAGGAACACCCTATGCTGCTCAAGCCGCGGCAATAAATGCTATTCATACAGTAATAGATCAGGGTATGCAACGAGCAGAAGTTATGATAAAAGGTCCTGGTCTCGGAAGAGATGCAGCATTACGAGCCATTCGTAGAAGTGGTATACTATTAAGTTTCGTACGTGATGTAACACCTATGCCACATAATGGATGTCGACCTCCTAAAAAAAGACGTGTGTAGAAATAAGAATTAAACAAATTTCAAGAGAAATAAATGATTTAATGATCTAATCAAATTAGAATAAATATTAGTATGGTTCGAGAGGAAGTAGCAGGATCCACTCGAACACTACAGTGGAAGTGTGTTGAATCAAGAGTAGACAGTAAGCGTCTTTATTATGGTCGTTTCATTTTGTCCCCACTTATGAAGGGTCAAGCCGATACCATAGGTATTGCCATGCGAAGGGCTTTACTTGGAGAAATAGAAGGAACATGTATCACATGTGCAAAATCTGAAAAGATACCTCATGAATATTCTACGATAGTAGGTATTGAAGAATCAGTACATGAAATTTTAATAAATTTGAAAGAAATTGTATTGAGAAGTAATCTGTATGGAGTTAGAG